TCTTGGAGAATATTCAAATACCCCAAAGAGCCAGCTATATTAGGGTAATTATGTTAGAGTTGAGCCGTATAGCTTCTCACTTGTTATGGCTTGGACCTTTTATGGCAGATCTCGGCGCACAGACTCCTTTTTTCTATATTTTTAGAGAGAGAGAATTGATATACGATCTATTTGAAGCTGCTACAGGTATGCGAATGATGCATAATTACTTTCGCATCGGAGGAGTAGCCGCCGATCTACCTTATGGATGGATCGATAAATGTTTAGATTTCTGTGATTATTTTTTACGAGGAGTTGTTGAATATCAACAACTTATTACACAGAATCCCATTTTTATAGAACGAGTTGAAGGAGTCGGTTTTATTAGCGGAGAAGAAGCAGTAAATTGGGGCTTATCGGGACCGATGTTACGAGCTTCTGGAATACAATGGGATCTTCGTAAAGTTGATCCTTATGAGTCTTACAACCAATTTGATTGGAAAATCCAATGGCAAAAAGAAGGGGATTCATTAGCTCGCTATTTAGTACGAATGGGTGAAATGAGGGAATCCATCAAAATTATTCAACAGGCTGTAGAGAAAATTCCTGGGGGTCCTTATGAGAATTTAGAAGTCCGACGCTTTAAGAAAGCAAAGAATTCCGAATGGAATGATTTTGAATATCGATTTCTTGGTAAAAAACCTTCGCCCAATTTTGAATTGTCAAAGCAAGAGCTTTATGTAAGAGTGGAAGCTCCAAAAGGTGAATTAGGAATTTATCTGGTAGGAGATGATAGTCTTTTCCCCTGGAGATGGAAAATTCGTCCACCTGGTTTTATTAATTTGCAAATTCTTCCTCAACTAGTTAAAAAAATGAAATTGGCTGATATCATGACGATATTAGGTAGTATAGATATCATTATGGGGGAAGTTGATCGTTGAAATGATAATAGATAGGGTAGAGGTAGAAACTATCAATTCTTTTTCGAAATCGGAATTATTAAAAGAAGTCTATGGACTGATATGGATTCTACCTATTTTGACCCTCCTACTGGGAATCACAATAGAAGTACTGGTAATTGTGTGGTTAGAAAGAGAAATATCCGCATCGATACAACAACGTATTGGTCCTGAATATGCTGGCCCCCTGGGACTGCTTCAAGCTATAGCCGATGGAACTAAGCTCCTTTTTAAGGAGGATATCCTGCCATCCCGAGGAGATATTCCTTTATTTAGCATTGGACCCTCTATAGCAGTCATATCAATTTTATTAAGTTTTTTAGTTATCCCTTTAGGATATCGTTTTGTTTTAGCCGATCTTAGTATTGGTGTTTTTTTATGGATTGCCATTTCAAGTATTGCTCCTATTGGTCTTCTTATGGCAGGATATAGCTCAAATAATAAATATTCTTTTTTAGGCGGTCTACGAGCTGCTGCTCAATCTATTAGTTATGAAATACCATTAACTTTTTGTGTGCTAGCAATATCTCTACGTGTGATTCGTTAAAATAGGATCTTTTTCCTCTAAAATCCATTGAATATTTATCTTCCTTTTCTTATTCTATATTCGGGTTGGTAAGTTAAACTAGATAGCTATATGAGTGAAACAAAACAGCTTATTAATTTGTAGTAAAAAGAAAAAATCTCATTTCCTACGTACAAGAAAAAAGTTGAAGTAAACATAAGCAGTGTAAACTCTTTACCCCAAGGTTGAGATTTTTTGATTAGTCATCATATCTTGAAGCGGGCAAGAATAAAGGATTCGCGATATGGAATTCCATTATCCTAGTTATTACTATAACTTATAATCATAAGAGGAATCCATCAAAAGTTAGTGAGGGGTTAGGAACACTAAAGTACATAAAGGATTAGTAATGAGGAAATCTAAGGCATTAGAGATTTTTCCTCATAAAAGGAATCATAATAAGGACTTGAAATTGGTAGAAATGATCAAGTAGTACTTTCTTCGGATTCCGATCCAGAGTATGTTCCCATTCACTTGTTAAGGAAATGGCTATCAAGAACGAATTAACCCTTTATTCCTTTTTTCTTTTTAAGTACCCCTCCCGGGGGAAAGAAGAATAGGACAAAAGATATGGAATGCAATACAAAAAAAGATCTTTATTTATTCTTTCCTTCCTCTATTCATATTCATACAGAATTCCTCATGAACTAATGCCCAATTCTTTTCATTTATTAATTGCTATAACGAGTGTTTTATTCCAAGATTAAGTTATTGCTGAACAAAGAAAAATTCTCATTATATTATAAAGGACGAGATCAATTCGGAAGCGCTTTTTCTTATTCTAGCAGACGGAATTCCTTTGGTCTAATTTAGGACTTTCCAATCGATTTTATCTTACCTAATTCTATCTATGCCCAGGGGGATAATACCGAAATGAAACAACCCTTTCCTTTTTTCTGATCATAGAGAAGCCGTATGAAGCTAAGGTTTCATGTACGGTTTTGGAATAGCGGTGGGAACTGTGATGTTATCATCGACTATGATTATCTAACAGTTCAAGTACAGTTGATATAGTTGAAGCACAGTCAAAATATGGTTTTTTTGGATGGAATCTTTGGCGTCAGCCTATAGGTTTTCTGGTTTTTCTAATTTCTTCTTTGGCAGAATGTGAAAGATTACCCTTTGATTTACCAGAAGCAGAGGAAGAATTAGTAGCAGGTTATCAAACCGAATATTCCGGTATCAAATATGGTTTATTTTATCTTGTTTCTTACCTAAATTTATTAGTTTCCTCTTTATTTGTAACAGTTCTCTACTTAGGCGGGTGGAATTTATCTATTCCCTATATATCCTTTTTTGGATTTTTCCAAATGAATAAAATGGTTGGAATTTTGGAAATGACAATGGGTATCTTTATTACATTAACTAAAGCTTATTTATTTCTCTTCATTTCTATCACAATAAGATGGACTTTACCCAGGATGAGAATGGATCAGTTATTAAATCTTGGATGGAAATTTCTTTTACCTATTTCCCTGGGCAATCTCTTATTAACAACTTCTTCCCAACTTGTTTCACTATAAATAAGATAATACAATAATAATAAGAATATTTTCAACACAAAAATTCTCTCAAACAAGAGAAAGAAACATACCTTTTTCATAGATATTTATAATATGTTCCCTATGGTAACTGGGTTCATGAGTTATGGTCAACAAACAATACGCGCTGCAAGGTACATTGGTCAAAGTTTCATAATTACCTTATCCCACACAAATCGTTTACCTATAACGATTCACTACCCTTATGAAAAATCAATTACATCGGAGCGTTTCCGGGGGCGAATCCACTTTGAATTTGATAAATGTATTGCTTGTGAAGTATGTGTTCGCGTATGCCCGATAGATCTACCCCTTGTGGATTGGAGATTTGAAAAGGATATTAAAAGGAAACAATTGCTTAATTATAGTATTGATTTTGGAGTTTGTATATTTTGTGGTAATTGTGTTGAGTACTGTCCGACAAGCTGTTTATCAATGACTGAAGAATATGAACTTTCTACTTATGATCGTCATGAATTGAATTACAATCAAATTGCTTTGAGTCGGTTACCAATCTCCATAATGGGAGATTACACAATTCAAACAATTAGGAATTCGACTCAAAGTAAAATAGACGAAGAAAAATCTTTGAATTCAAGAACGATTACTAATTACTAGGATTTTTCTTTTTTGTTAGAAAAATCCAATAGTTCTTTACTAACTATAAAGAAAAACGAATAACTACTGCTTATTGCAAATTATTCCTGATTTAAAATGAGAGTAGATTTTCGTGATGTGATTTCTAACTATACAACTTATATACAAAAAATATCCTAATCCCTTTTTCCTTCCTTGAATCTTTTAGTTTTAGTCAGTTCATGAAAAATTTTATACTATTAATTTATTCTTATCCATAATGGATTTACCTGGACCAATACATGAGATTCTTGTGCTATTTGGGGAATTTTTTCTTCTACTAGGGGGCATAGGAGTAGTATTACTTACCAACCCAATTTATTCTGCCTTTTCGCTGGGATTAGTTCTTATTTGTATATCCTTATTCTATATTTTATTGAATTCCTACTTTGTAGCTGTCGCACAACTTCTTATTTATGTGGGAGCCATAAATGTCTTGATCATATTTGCCGTAATGTTCATAGATGGCTCAGAATGGTCTAAAAATAAGAATTATTGGACTATTGGAGATGGGTTCACTTCACTCGTTTGTATAACTATTCTTTTTTCACTAATGACTACTATCCCAGATACGTCATGGTATGGAATTCTTTGGACTACAAGATCAAACCAAATAGTAGAACAGGGTCTCATAAATAACGTTCAACAAATTGGGATTCATTTAGCAACTGATTTTTATCTTCCGTTTGAACTCATTTCTATAATTCTTCTAGTTTCTTTAATAGGTGCAATTACTATGGCTCGGCAATAAGAAATACTTAGAATGAGTCAAAATTCTTAGAATTTCAAATCTAAAATAAGTAACTAAAATAAATAACTAAAAAAGAATCACAATTTTGATTTAGTAAAACCCATCTACTGCCAACAAATACCTTCTCTTCTCTTTTGTTGTGTAATTGTTCTATTCTAATTAATTGAATCGGTTCAATTCTTGTCCTCATATTGAAATGAATCGAGATTGATAAGGAGTTAGTTAATGATGTTTGAGCATGTACTTTTTTTGAGTGTCTATTTATTTTCGATTGGTATCTATGGATTGATCACAAGCCGAAACATGGTTAGAGCTCTAATATGTCTTGAACTTATACTGAATTCAATTAATCTAAATCTCGTAACATTTTCTGATCTATTTGATAGTCGCCAATTAAAAGGAGACATTTTCGCAATTTTTGTTATAGCCCTTGCGGCTGCTGAAGCAGCTATTGGACTATCCATTCTTTCTTCCATCCATCGTAACAGGAAATCAACTCGTATCAATCAATCTAATTTTTTGAATAATTAGACTTTTGAATAATTAGACATAGAATCCTCTAAACAAATAAACAAAGGCGCACATATAATGATAATATAAAATTCAAATATTAAGATGAATAGAAATCGAATACTATTTTCTTATTATTTTATTATTTTAGAATATCTATTTTTTGAGTAGGTTATTGTATAGTATTCTTTTTTACTTATTGAATTTTTGCAATTCATTGATATTGCAATTTGAATATTGCAATAATTTATATTGAAAAGACGATAGCCAATTTATTGGCTAGTTCGAATTCGTATGTACAATTCGTATAATTATGATTGTTGAAGACCAAAATTCAAGTCTCTTGGCTCTTTTCACGCTTTCTCACAAACGGATTAAGAAATATATTGCATTATTTATTTGTTGAAGTTTGGATAAACCATTGCTTCGTCTGGTGCCTACAATACATATGACTCATATAGTACTAATTTCATTTTTACCAGATCGAAAATTTTTATGTTGAAAAGGAAAATTTATAGATCCAATGTCACATTCCGTAAAAATTTATGATACATGTATAGGATGCACTCAATGTGTACGAGCTTGTCCAACAGATGTATTAGAAATGATACCCTGGGATGGGTGTAAAGCCAAGCAAATTGCTTCTGCCCCGAGAACCGAAGATTGTGTGGGTTGTAAGAGATGCGAATCTGCCTGCCCAACAGATTTTTTAAGTGTCCGCGTTTATTTAGGGCCTGAAACAACCCGCAGCATGGCTCTATCTTATTGATACGTTACAAAAAACTCCACTTGAATCGTCTGATTCCTCTTTACCGAAGAAGCCTGTGCTCGAAATAAGCGAGCACGGGCTTTTCTGGTCAAAACGTATCTTGTCTTTATCACTTTATCATGAGTTATTTTCCTTGGTTAACAATACTTGTTGTTTTGCCGATATTTGCAGGTTCATTAATTTTCTTTTTACCTCATAGGGGAAACAAAATCGTTAGGTGGTATACTATATCTATTTGTTTATTAGAATTCCTTCTAATGACTTATGCATTCTGTTATCATTTCCAATTGGAGGATCCCTTAATCCAATTAAAGGAGGATTCTAAATGGATAGATGTCTTTGATTTCCACTGGAGATTGGGAATCGATGGACTTTCATTAGGATCTATTTTATTGACAGGATTTATCACTACTTTAGCTACTTTAGCAGCTTGGCCGGTTACCCGGAATTCGCGATTATTCTATTTCCTGATGCTAGCAATGTATAGTGGTCAAATAGGATTATTTTCTTCGCGAGACCTTTTACTTTTTTTTATCATGTGGGAGTTAGAATTAATTCCTGTTTACTTACTTTTATCCATGTGGGGGGGAAAGAGGCGTCTGTATTCAGCTACAAAGTTTATTTTGTATACTGCAGGCGGTTCCATTTTTTTCTTAATCGGAGTTCTAGGTATGGGCTTATATGGTTCCAACGAACCAAGATTAGATTTGGAAAGATTAATTAATCGATCATACCCTGCAACATTGGAAATACTATTTTATTTGGGCTTCCTTATTGCTTATGCTGTCAAATTGCCAATTATACCCCTACATACGTGGTTACCAGATACCCATGGGGAAGCGCATTACAGTACATGTATGCTTTTAGCGGGAATCCTATTAAAGATGGGAGCATACGGATTGATTCGGATCAATATGGAATTGTTACCTCATGCTCATTATCTATTTTCCCCCTGGTTGGTAATAATAGGAGCGATGCAAATAATCTATGCAGCTTCAACTTCTCTTGGTCAACGAAATTTCAAAAAAAGAATAGCCTATTCCTCCGTATCTCACATGGGTTTCATAATTATAGGAATTGGTTCCATAACCAACATTGGACTCAATGGAGCTATTTTACAAATACTATCCCATGGATTTATTGGTGCTACACTTTTTTTCTTGGCGGGAACGGCTTGTGATAGAATGCGTCTTGTTTATCTCGAAGAACTGGGGGGGATATCTATCCCAATGCCGAAAATTTTTACCATGTTTAGTAGCTTTTCAATGGCTTCTCTTGCCTTACCAGGAATGAGCGGTTTTGTTGCAGAATTAGTAGTATTTTTTGGACTAATTACTAGTCCCAAATTTCTGTTAATGCCAAAAATCCTAATTACTTTTGTAATGGCAATTGGAATGATATTAACTCCTATTTATTTATTATCTATGTTACGCCAGATGTTCTATGGATACAAGCTATTTCATGTTCCAAACGCAAATTTTGTGGATTCTGGACCGCGAGAACTCTTTCTTTTAATCTGTATCTTTTTACCAGTAATAGGAATTGGTATTTATCCAGATTTTGTTCTCTCGCTATCCGTTGACAGGGTAGAGGCTCTCTTATCCAATTATTATCCTAAATAGGATTTTTTTTTTAACTAGTCCGCTCTATACTCTATATTCCATAGTGGAAAAACCAAATAATTCAGAAAAAAGTAAAAAAGTCTAAGTCTAATTAGATATATCTCGAATTTTTGAGAACCCTTTGAGAAGGCGTTCAAGGGGTTCTCAAATCAAACAAAAATGGAAAAACTTTCATTTCATGAAGGTTTTATGTTATGTAATCATTTAGATGGTAATGTAAATGAACCATAACTATGTAAACCTATTCCTAATAGATTGATACCAAAATAGCAGATCCAAATTATAAGAAATCCTATTGAAGCTACAAGTGCGGAATTCGTACCCTTCCAATTTGGATTTGTTCTACTATGTAAATAAATTGCGAATATGGTCCAAGTAATAAATGCCCAAGTTTCCTTAGGATCCCAATTCCAATAGGATCCCCACGCCTCATTAGCCCATACTGCTCCACAAAGAATACCTATGGTTAAAAGGGTAAACCCTAGGCTAATGACACGATAACTCCAAGAATCCAAACGCTCAGTTAATTGATATTTGTAATAATTTGAAAATGAAGGAAAAGAGGTGTTTTTTAAAGCACTTCTTTTTGCATAGAAATATTCAATCTCATTAAACTCACTAAAGAAAAATGTTTTAAGTAAAACATTTTTTTTCTTTTTAGAAAAGAAATCGAAATTCTTTCGAAATTTAATGATTAGAAGAGCGGCGGATAATAAGGATCCGCACAAAAGAGTTGCATAGCTTAGTAACATCATACTGACATGCATCATTAACCACTGAGATTGTAGAGCAGGTACTAGTATTGTGGATTGATGCATTTCAGTTAAAAGACCCGACGTGGCAAAGCCTTGCGTTAAAATAGTACTTGGCGTAGTTATTGTGCTTAAATCATTTTTAGAGTTCTGTATCTTAGGAATCGTATGAAGAATATACAGAGCCCATGAAAGGAAGATCAATGACTCATATAAATTACTTAATGGAAAATGTCCCGAAGAAGCCCAACGAGAAACTAAGAATCCTGTTATAGATAAAAAAGTTGCTATCATTCCTTTTTCTGACGAATCATGTAATCCCCCAAGTTCACGAACTAATAAGGTTATCAAATGAATCGTAATCACAATTGAAATAGTTGAGAAAGAGATATGAGTTAGTATATGTTCTAAAGTTGCAAATAGCATAAGGAGAAGGTCCCATTACAAAATTGGAAATTTCGAATTGAATCCATTTTCTAATCTATTGTATTCTTTTTCGAGAATGCCGCCACTCGGACTCGAACCGAGATGCTTGAGCACTGCTTCCTAAGAGCAGCGTGTCTACCAATTTCACCATGGCGGCTAACTTGAAATAATAGAGAACTTAAAAGAATAATAGTTATTCTCTGGCAAATCGTCGAGATTGGGAGAGTCCATAGAATTTAGGAACATTAGAATCTTCATTAAAATAGACTTCGTTTGGTAGTATCATTGCGGATTTTTTTAACAAAAAACTCTTGCTTTGCTCAATAGAAACAAAGCTTGAAAGAGTTGGAACTGTTTTTTCTCAGTTGCAAGATAGAACTAATTTTTTCTAATTAGTTTCTCATTGAAATTATTTCAAATCTTTCAATGCAATGGACAAAATCCAAAAAACCTTTTCTATCTATCCATTAGAATTTCTAGAATTTCATCATTAAATACAAAGAATTTTGTATTTTAGCAAAATTTCTAGAATGAAAGCCTTTATTCTCTTATTAATACGATTTACCAAGCCTAAACCAATTTATTTGTGGATTTTGGATAAGATAGGTAGAAGGTGTAAGTCCTATTGCAAGAATACTCTACTTTTCATAATAGAATCCTCATATTTTATTATGAGGATTCTATTATGAAAAGTTCGTTGATAGGAAAAGAATACTTAGGACACAGTATAGCAAAAACTTTTGTTCTATATATCAGAGGGGTTAGTTCTAAGAATATTGTACCGAGGAATTCGACACATAAAAGTACATTCATTAATTAATCCGAATTATTCATATTAAATAATTGGAATTTCTTTTGGATAGGTCAATTCAAATTATTCCAAAACCAGATTATTTGTTTGTTGCCCAGAAAAACCCTTTGGTTTTGGATGCTCGCTGCCGCTGGAAAATGATCTTGATTTTGCTAAAGAATAAGATTGTACTATGGAAAAATAAGTCTTTTTCTTCCAAAGATTTTTACGAATACGCTTTTTTGACATCGAAGTACGTTTTTTTGGAACTGCCATTTAAAAAGGAGATTACTTTTTTCTAGTTGTATGTGAAAGACATCTATTGCCGCAAATCAATCCTTCTTTCTGCTTTTTCTTAGTATTTATACTTAGATACTGAACTGAAATTCTGAATTCTTTTTTATTTCATTTTCTCTAATGCGGATAAGACAAGAATTTTTTAGCATATTTTTCATTTAGCATATTTTTCATATATATTTTGGATTTTGTTTTAATAATATAGAATATATACAAAGGTTTTCTATTTAAATCAATTTATATATCAAGTATAATTCATATATAGATATATGGTACGGGGGTCTATCCCCCATATAAGATGGGGGGATAAAAGGAAGGGAAAATTCAAATAGTTAATTAAGTTCAGAATGGTATTCCATAATTGAATTCCAATCAAAACAAAAAAAAATAGTTAGTCTCTTAAACAAGACATTCTATAAAACTTAGGTAATTCTAGTCATTAGGATTTCTGTTCTATATGAAGTAAGGAATATTCGAGAATTTCCTATAAACATAGGTTTTCATTGGAATTCAATCAATCAGTTACGAAACATGAGAGTTGCTTCACCTTCATTGTAATAGAAAGAAATACAAAAATGAATAAAAAAATGAATAGAAAGTAAAATGATTCAATCCTTTTTTATATTTTAATAAATATCCTTCTTTAGATAATAACTAAGTAACAAAGTTATTTGATTAACTTTTTGAATTTAACCAAGTAAACCCATTCTTCATTTTTGATTATTTCAATGAGAGAAATTTGGAAAAATGAAGAATTCCAGTATTTTGTCTTATTCTTTTTTTTTTTTTTTATTCCTTCAGAAAGAGATAAGAATTGGTTTGGTGAATCGGAAACAATTTTATTTTCTAAAAAAATTGAAGTAAAAATTTCCATTTCTTTTCTTATGGAACATACATATCAATATGCATGGGTAATCCCTCTTCTCCCACTTCCAGTTATTATGTCAATGGGGTTTGGACTTATTCTTATTCCGACAGCAACAAAAAATCTTCGTCGAATATGGGCTTTTCCTAGTGTTTTACTCTTAAGTATAGCTATGGTATTCTCAGTTCACCTATCTATTCAACAAATAAATGGAAGTTCTATCTATCAATATCTATGGTCTTGGACCGTCAATAATGATTTTTCCTTAGAATTTGGATACTTGATCGACCCGCTTACTTCTATTATGTTAATACTAATTACTACAGTAGGAATCCTCGTTCTTATTTATAGTGACGATTATATGTCTCACGATGAAGGATATTTGAGATTTTTTGTTTATATAAGTTTTTTCAATACTTCCATGTTGGGATTGGTTACTAGTTCCAATTTGATACAAATTTATTTTTTTTGGGAACTTGTGGGAATGTGTTCCTATTTATTGATAGGCTTTTGGTTTACACGGCCAATTGCAGCGAGTGCTTGTCAAAAAGCTTTTGTAACTAATCGTGTAGGGGATTTTGGTCTGTTATTAGGAATTTTAGGTTTTTTTTGGATAACAGGTAGTTTAGAGTTTCGGGATTTGTTCAAAATAGCTAATAACTGGATTCCTAATAATGGGATTAATTCCTTACTTACTACTTTGTGTGCTTTTTTATTATTCCTTGGTGCAGTTGCAAAATCTGCACAATTCCCTCTTCACGTATGGTTACCCGATGCTATGGAAGGACCCACTCCCATTTCGGCTCTTATACACGCAGCAACTATGGTTGCTGCGGGGATTTTTCTTCTAGCTCGACTTCTTCCTCTTTTCATATCCCTACCCTTAATAATGAGTTTCATTTCTTTAGTAGGTACAATAACACTCTTCTTAGGAGCTACTTTAGCTCTTGCTCAGAGAGATATTAAAAGAAGCTTAGCCTATTCTACAATGTCTCAATTGGGTTATATGATGTTAGCTCTAGGTATAGGTTCTTATCAAGCTGCTTTATTCCATTTGATCACTCATGCTTATTCTAAAGCTTTATTGTTCTTGGGATCCGGATCCGTTATTCATTCAATGGAACCTCTTGTTGGATATTCACCAGATAAAAGTCAGAATATGGTTCTTATGGGTGGTTTAAGAAAATACGTTCCAATTACAAGAACGACTTTTTTATGGGGTACGCTTTCTCTTTGTGGTATTCCACCTCTTGCTTGCTTCTGGTCCAAAGATGAAATCCTTAGTAATAGTTGGTTGTATTCACCCTTTTTTGGAATAATAGCCTCTTTTACTGCAGGATTAACTGCGTTTTATATGTTTCGGATATATTTACTTACTTTTGATGGGTACCTGCGTGTTCATTTTCAAAATTACAGTAGCACTAAAGAGGGCTCGTTGTATTCAATATCCTTATGGGGAAAAAGGATACCCAAAGGAGTGAATAGAGATTTCATTTTATCAACAACGAAGAGTGGAGTTTCTTTTTTTTCACAAAATATATCCAAAATTCATGGTAATACAAGAAATAGGATAGGGTCCTTTAGTACTTCCTTTGGGGTTAAAAACACTTTTGTCTATCCTCATGAAACGGGAAATACTATGCTATTCCCTCTTTTTATATTACTGCTTTTTACTTTGTTCATTGGATCCATAGGAATCCATTTTGATAATGGAGTAATGGATAATGGAATAGCGGAGTTAACCATATTATCAAAGTGGTTAACTCCCTCAATAAGCTTTTTCCAGGAAAGTTCTAATTCTTCCATAAATTCATATGAATTTATCACTAATGCAATTTCTTCTGTAAGTCTAGCTATGTTTGGTCTATTCATAGCATATATCTTCTATGGATCTGCTTATTCTTTTTTTCAGAATTTATATTTTAAAAATTCCCTTGTAAAAGAGAGTCCGAAAAAGTCTTTTTTGGATCAAGTAAAAAAAAAGATATACAGTTGGTCATATAATCGTGGTTATATAGATATTTTCTATACTAGGGTCTTTACCCTGGGTATAAGAGGATTAACCGAACTAACGCAGTTTTTCGATAAGGGTGTCATTGATGGAATTACCAATGGGGTAGGTCTTGCTGGTTTTTGTATAGGAGAAGAAATTAAATATGTAGGGGGAGGGCGAATATCGTCTTATTTATTCTTTTTTTTATGTTATGTATCCGTGTTCTTATTCTTTTTTCTTTCTTAACTTAAGGAATTCCCCTGTCTCCTGCCTAAAGAGCCCCTTATTCCCCTTCCTATCTCCTTCTACCATCTCTCTCCCTTTTCTACCATCTCTCTCTTTCTATCTCCCTCCTAAGGTAAGTATTGTATAATAGTTCGGTTTTCCGCGATTTTTTCCATTCCTCTGTGTAAATACCCTAATATGGGTTCACAATCAATAACATCTTCACCATCGAGAGTAACGATCAGTCGAAGAACACCATGCATTGATGGGTGGTGAGGGCCCATATTGACTATCATGAGATCTTTTCTTGTAAGCGGTAGACTCATATCCTTTCTTCCTTAATTCATTATTCCATGAAAATGGATTATTCCATGAATTCCTCAAAACGAGGCTCATCAAAATGAAAAATCTAAGACTACTATAAGACTACTAATAAAATAAGAAAAAAATTCGAACGATTAAATTACTTCTCCCTAATATCCAACTGACTGATTAATTTCTTATAACGTACTCTATTTTTCTTTGCCAAATAAGCTAGCAAACGTTGACGTTTTCCCAAAAGTCTTCGTAGACCTCTTTCCGATGAAAAATCTTTTTTGTGTAATTCCAAATGTGAAGCAAGTCTCCGTATCTTATTGGTGAAACTGAATACTTGAAATTCAACAGAACCCCTGTTTTCTTCTTTTTCTTCTTTAACCATAAATCCAAAAATTTTTCTACCTCCTTTCTTTTTCATGTATTTTTCTGATCAGGAAAAATACAAAATTATGTCAGTTATTTTGAAGTTATTCTAATCTCGTACACACAAAAATTTGCAATTATTCATCTACTACTGGAATTTGGATTTATTTTATCGATGCAAATTGGATTTGGATAGAAGGGTACATTCTTTTATTTTAGATAGAAGAAATGTTTCTTCTATCTAAAATAAAAGAATTTTGCTGATTTATTTATTGCTATATCCAATTTATGGAATTGATACACCATTTAATTGATATCGTTTAGCAAAATGAAACACAGCATATGCATCCATCTTTCGGCTCGAGAATTTCACTGGATAGAGATATGGTATAAGAAATAGGCTATTAAGTAACTCTAAATGAATTGTGGATACATCTGTATCCTTAACATACTGAAACGACTGCCATTATTCGTATCAAACCAATAGCGATTCATACAAGCTAAATCTTCTAATCAATGGTGGGCCAATAATGAATTTTTTTGCATATGTATTAAGACGCTTGGCCTGATTTCGAAATTGTCCAGAGTTTTTTATGTTGTTTTCATTGCAAAATGATGGATCTCCTTCCGTAACTTTCCAATTACGAGTACGAGAATTGAAAGACATGAAAATTCTCAATTCTCTACGGCGTCTAGGAGATAGATAGAATATTTTCAGGAACAAGAAAATCAGAAGAATCTTTCTCTCTATTCACTACCATTCCTCGTCTTCGACTTCTATTAGTTTCTTTTCTTCTTTAATGCAATAGCTATAGTTTGATATAGAATCCATTTCTCAAAGTAATGGAAACCATTCTCTTATAGGAAATGCTTCGAAAATCGCTATTCCATCTTTTAGGTATCGTGAAAAGTGATACCTGTGAAGATCGTGCATTTCAGTCACATTCAGATCCGTTTTTCGAGTCCATGATATAACCAAATTGGATGGATCTTCCACCCGTTTAGCTAAGAAAGAATAGATGCAGAGGTGGATAATAGATCGATATGAAGATCATGAGCTGCCCCATAATGAAACCGCCAGTAGTCGCGAATATCTCCTTCTTCCCTAATCCAAGATTGGAGAAAGAAGATCTAAGAGGGACCTATGGAGAATGTGGTCAGAAATCCATAATAGAGTCCGACCACAACGACCGAATTAATTATCCTCATCGAGAAACTTAGACTACTAAGTAGAAAAGATTTGAAAATCATGGCATGGGTCTCCTTTTTTTCTTTCTTTAGAGTTTTCTATATGCACAATTTCTCGATGTTTCGATGAGAATTTCTTGACTTTCCATATATAGAAAGAGATAGACTATAAATGACATCTCTTATGTAAATAAGACCAAAGGGATGGATATTAAATGATAGGAAGTGCTAGGAAGTGAAATAGAATGAAATAGAGCCACTTTGGGCTTCCCTATGAAATGAGGCATGGAACGGAGTCACTACGAAGAAATTCCGGGAGTTACGAAAGAAGCTTCGGACTCATATTGTTCATGGGTTGAGAGCGGGAGTTGAACTCTAGGAGATCGAATCTCCCCTTGTTCCTCAGTAGCTCAGTGGTAGAGCGGTCGGCTGTTAACTGACTGGTCGTAGG